AAAAGGGCGAAAAGGGAAAGACTGAAAGAAAGGGGGAAAAGTGAGGAAGAAGGAGATGTAGAAGATGAAGATGAAGATGAAGATGAAGATGGGGAAGAAGAGGAGGAAATCGATGAAAGCGAAGAAATCCGAGTGAATGGAGAACTTTTCAAATCTCTTGTGACTCATTTTTTTGATCCTAACCGTTTTGCGACTCATTTTTTTGATCCTAACCGTTGGAATCGACCATTTCGCTACATAAAAAATGATCAATTTGACAACGCTTTCAGAAATGAAATGTCACAATATTTTTTTGACACATGCCCAAGTGCTGGAAAGGAAAGAATATCTTTTACATATCCACCCAGTTTGTCAACTTTTTGGGAAATGATCGAAAGAAGAATATCTCTGCCTACACTAGACAAATTCTCATCTAATGAACTTTCCAATCATTGGGTTTATACCAATGAACAAAAAAGTAATAATTTAAAGAACGAATTTGTAAATCGAATTGAAGCTCTAGACAAAGAATCCGTTTCTTTGAATAGACTCGAAACAACGAGTAGGTTGTGCATTGACAATACTACAAAGGAATACTTACCCCAACCCTATGATCCTTTCTTGAACGGACCATATCGGAGAACAATAACAAAAACAAAAAGCCTTTCACCTGAAATCAAAAAAACTTCGATAGACAATTTGGAAATCGAAGAAACTTTGACAGACGATTTTATAGACAAAGTTGGGATAAATCGGATTCATAGTATCCTTCTTCCGGATATTCCAGATACTGATTACCAAAAATTGGAAGATCAATTTGATAAAAAACAATTATCAATCGAAATTGTTGATTTATTAACTTTCATCAGTGAATTTGGTAAAAAAAAAGGTCAAAAATCAGAATCGAATTTCATTTCGGGGGCTCTTTCTGTATTTTCAGACGAAAAAGAAGTAAGAATAGACGAAGAGGGAAAAATAGACGAAGAAAAGGGTCAAAAATATTTAGAATATTTAGAAAATAGAATTGAAACTGATACTGATGATGAAAATATTCATGAAAATATTGATGAAGATTCGATACAAGAAATCCGTAAAAAAGCGTCTCGATGGATATACAATTCAACCAGCGAGTTGGACCAAGCATATGGAGAACAGGAAAAAAAGGAACCAATCTATAATGAAATTCGCTCAAGAGACGCCAAACGTGTAATAGTTCTGACAAAAGAGAAGCAGCAGCCTGATGATGATGAAACAGAGGAACCAACCGATATAGACAAGATAATCTTTCCAGAACGTGAAGATTATCGCCGAAACCTAATCTGGGGTTCTATACGTGCTCAAAGACGTAAAATAGTTAATTGGAAAACGTTTCAAGGACGTGGGCATTCCCCTCTTTTTCTTGACAGAATAAAAAACTTACGTAATTATTTTGTTGATTTCTTTCTTGATATTGTTGATTCCTTTGAAAAAATTTTGAGAATTATTAGAAATTTGCTAATTTTGCTAATAAAGCCAATAAGTAAAAGGTTAGCATTCAAAATTTTAGAACAGAGAGAAGAGCAGCAAACAAATAGAGAAGAAAAAAAAAACAGAAAGAAAGACGAAAAAAATGAAGAAAATAAAAAAACTGAGGAAAATAAAAAAACTAAGAAAAAGAAAAAAACTGAGACGGAAGTGGATCGAGCGCAACGAATATGGATATCCGAGTTCTGGACAATCATTGAATATGCGCAAGAAGCGAGAGGTTGCTTATTACTAACTCAGTCTTTTATTAGAAGAAAGATTCTAATACCTTCATTGATAATAGTGAAAAATATTGGACGTATGTTACTATTTCAACGTCCTGAATGGTATGAAGATTTAGAGGACTGGAAAAAGGAGTCACATGTTAGATGTACCTATGAGGGTCTTCCATTATCCGAAACAGACTTTCCGGAAGATTGGTTGGAAGAGGGTATTCAGATAAAAATCTTATTTCCTTTCCGTCTGAAACCTTGGCACGTACCTAAAGATAAAAATCGAAAAAAAGAAGAAGAAGCAGAAAAAGTGGATTTTTGTTTTTTAACAGTTTATGGAACTGAAACCTACCTTCCTTTTGGTCGTTCCCGAATACCACCCGCCATTGTTGAGTCCTTTTTTAAACCTATTTTTCGGGAACTCAAGAGAAAAATGAGAAATTGCAAAAAGAAGATTTTTCAACTTGTAAAAATGCTTTTTCAAAAAGTGAAAGGAAAAACAAAATTCCTTCCAGAAGTTGCACTAAAAGTTGCACGAAAAGTTTCAACTTTTGCAACAAAATGGGTTCGCAAAAGTATCATTTTGTGGAAAAAGATAAGAGAAGGTTTGAAAAAAATACAAGAACTCCCAAAAAAAGTAAAAGTCAAAAAAGTAATAGAATTCTTAAAAACAAATCCAAATTTCTTATTATTTCGATCAAAACAATCAAGAGAGGTAGAAGTATATGAATCAAGTGAAACTAAAAAAGAAAGAGATCCCATAACCAGCAATCAGATGATTCCTGATCAAATTTCATCTCCAAGTTCGACAAATTCAGAAAAAAAAATGAAGGATCTTACTAATAGAGCAAATAAAGCTAGAAATGAAATCGAAAGAATTAGAAAAGAGAAAAAAAAAAAAAAGATGAGTCTTAAGAAAACAAGTTCTAATGCTAAAAGATTGCAAAGAATAAAGGATCGATTAATCCGTAAATTACCCGTTTATTTGAAATTATTCATTCAAAGAATATACACAGGTATTTTTTTCTCTATCATTAATATTCGCAGAATGAGTAAAAAATTCTTTCTTGAATCAAGAAAAAAAATTCGAAATAAATTCATTCAAGATCAAGAAATAAATAGAAAAGATCTAACTCCTTTTATTTATACTATAAAAAATATAAAAGAGTCCCTTTATACTAATAATAGTAAGAAAAATTCACATATTTTTTATGACTTGTCCTACTTGTCACAAGCATATGTATTTTACAAATTATCACAAATCCAAGGTAGTAATTTGGATAAATTAAAATCAGTTCTTCAATATCAAGGAATCCCTTTTTTTCTTAGGTCTGAAATAAAGGATTCTTTGAAAACACAAGGAATAGTTCATTCTAAATTAAGGGATAAGAGACTTCCGAGTTCGAAAATGAATCAATGGAAAAACTGGTTAAGAGGGCATTATCAATACGATTTATCTAAGACCAGATGGTCTAGATTAATACCACAACGATGGCGAAATAGAGTTCATCGTATGGTTAAAAGGAAAAATTTCAACAAAAGGAATTTATATGAAAAATATGAAAAAGATCAATTAATTGATTACAAAAAAGAAAATATTTGTGAAGTCTCGAATCAAAATAGAAAAGATGATAATTTTGTAAAATACTGTAAATTTGATCTTTTATCATATAAATCTATTAATTCTGAAAATAAAAAGGACTTCTTAATTTCTAGATCGCCGTTTGATAAGCTTTCTTTTAATTCCAACACAGCTCTTTTTGATCTGTTGATGGATATGGCGGGGGAGATCTCTATCAACAATATCAATAATTTTACAGGAACAGGCGATATTCCATATACGGAAAAAACTCCCGATAGAAAATATTTTGATTGGAAAATGATCCATTTTGGTTTGATTACACAAAAAGTCGATATTGAGAACTGGATCACGATCGATGTCAATAGGAATCAAAAATACAATAGGAATCAAAAGACTCAGATTTTGACTATTTTTACTAATAGTTATGTTAGTAATTATTTTCAAATAATTTATAAAATTGATAAAAAAACTAAAGAAAAATTTTTGAATTTGGATTTTATTAGGATTCCAGAAATGAATCCATCAAACTCCTCCAAAGGATTTTTGGATTGGATGGGGATGAATGAAAAACGTCCCATATTGAAGATGGGTTTTGATTTCTTCCCAGAATTAGTCTTACTTTATAATGTATATAAAACGAAACCTTGGCTTATACCAAGAAAATTACTTCTTTTAGATTTGAATAATAATGAAATTGATGCAGATAATAATGAAATTAATGCAGATAACAAAAAGAATGAAAAAAAAGAAGAAAAAAAAGAAGAAAAAAAAGAAGAAAAAAAAGAAGAAAAAAAAGAAAAAAAAGAAGAAGAAAAAAAAGAAGAAAAAAATCAAACCACAAGCAAAGGGGATCCTGAACCCGTTCCTTCAAAGGAAGAAAAAGATATTCAAAAACAAGAAGATTCTGCGGAATCGACCACGAAAAAAGGTAATAGTAAAAAGCAAAGAAGAGAAGAAATGGATGCGGCCTTAAGACGTTATTTTCATTTTCAATTGAACTGGCACCGGGACTTCGGTCCAGATGCACATCAAAAAATCGAGGTAAATTGGGAGGTATATTCTTTGCTGTATAGACTATTCGAAGATGAAGATCCAAATACAAGAAAAGGAAAAGCAAGAGATCCAATAAGCATGCTTCGATCCTCGATTTACAGTGGAGAACTGTCTTTTGATCTACTGCTAACGTCGGCTCGTAAGATTGAAGATTTGAGAGCATTGCTGAAAAGCAAAGAGGGAATGTTTATTATCGAACCCATTCGCCGGTTTAGAAAAAAGAACGGGCAGTTTATTATGTATCAAACCATCGGTATTTCATTGGTTCATAATAATAAGCACGAACTTCATCAAAAATACCGAGAAAAAAGATATGGTTCTAAGACGAATTTTGATGAATCTATTCCACCACATGAAAGAATAACAAGAAATGATGAAAGAATACCAACAAATGATGAAGATGAAAGAAGGAACAAAAGACTAACAAGAAATTATGAAAGAATAAGAAGAAATGCAGACAAAAATCATTTGGATTTGCTTGTTCCGGAAAATATTTTCTCATTTAGGCGTCGTAGAAAATTAAGAATTCTAAACTGTTTGAATTCAAAGAATAGGAATGATGTAGATAGAAATCCTGTATTTTCCAACGAGAAGAATAGCAGCCAAGACCTTGATAGAGAGAAAAATCTATTAATGAAATTGAAGTTTTTTCTTTGGCCTAATTATCGATTGGAAGATTTAGCTTGTATGAATCGCTATTGGTTTGATACCAATAATGGCAGTCGTTTCAGTATGTTAAGGATACGTTTGTATCCACGATTGAAAATTCGTTGATAGTCTATTTTTCCTATATATCCTATTTCCTATATATCCTCTACTAGAACTAGAATAGGATATATAGGATATATGACAATGAATATATCAATTCAATCTAGAAATAAATCATATCGATTTTTATCGAAAATAACGACAATTTCAACTGAAAAATACTATGAGAAAAATAAAGAAAAATAAAGACCTAATAAAAAGATTGATAGAGAGGATAAATAGAAGAAAAGATAAGAAGATATGCGCCCACCCCCTAAATATTTAATACCTTCTGCTAGAAAGAAACTCAAAACACCAACCCCATTCGTAATTCCATCAATGGCTCGTCGATCAAAAAACCGAGCCAATAGGGATAATCCTCGTAAGGTCTCAATTAAAGATGTTGTATAAAACGTATCTATATAAGCACGATTATATGACCAATTATATAGACCATTTATAATTTTGTCCGAAATACCTCTCTTAGGTCCTATTTTAAAAAAGGAATTGATTAAGTCAAAATTTTGGAAAGAGGAATAAATGGGTTTATATAAATAGGACGCTAGAAATATTCCGAAATAAGCTATACTCACTGAAAAAATGGAATCTTCCAAAAATTCATGCCACTCCATCGAATTATTCAACTTTTGATGGAAAAGGTTTATTGATGGAGTTAACCATTTGGTTAATATATCCAATTCCTGATTGAAAGGAATTCCCAGAGCCCCAATGAACAAGGTAAAGCTGCCCAATACAAGTAAAGGAATCAACATAGTATTGTCGGATTCATAAGGATAGGAATAAGACTTTTTATTCTCAAAATTAATAATATTAAGAAAAGGTCCTAGCCTGTTTTTTAGATTTTCATAACTTCGATATGTCTTCTTTGAAAAAAAAGAAGAACTTTTACTATTCTTTATTTTGAATAAACGACAATTTTTTTTAATTCTTTTCGAACCCTCTTTTCCCCATAGAGATATTGAATAGAAAGGGGTATTTTGTTTTCCACTGTAATTTTGGAAATGAACATTTAAATGCCCCTCAAAAGTAAGTAAATAGATACGAAACATATAAAATGCGGTTAATCCTGCTGTAGTCCAAGCTATTATTGCAAAAATCGGCGAATAGAACCAACTATCATTAAGAATTTCATCTTTTGACCAAAAACAAGCAAGAGGTGGAATACCACAAAGAGAAAGTGTACCTAATAAAAAAGATATTTGGCTACTTGGTATATGTTTTGTTAAACCACCCATAAGAACCATATTCTGACTTTTATCTGGAGAATAGCCAACAATAGTTTCCATTGAATGAATAATAGATCCAGACCCTAAAAATAATAATGCTTTGGAATAAGCATGAGTAATCAAATGAAATAAAGCACTTCGATAAGACCCCATTCCTAGAGCTAACATCATATAACCCAATTGAGACATTGTCGAATAGGCTAAACCCCTCTTAATGTCTTTTTGAGCAAGAGCTAAAGTAGCTCCTAATAATATGGTTATTATTCCGATCAACGAGATGAAATTCATTATGTAAGGTATAACTATAAAAAGAGGAAGAAGGCGAGCTACAAGAAAAATTCCCGCTGCTACCATAGTAGCAGCATGTATAAGAGCCGAAATAGGAGTAGGTCCCTCCATAGCATTAGGTAACCATACATGGAGGGGAAATTGTGCAGATTTGGCAACTGCACCGGTGAATAAGAGAGAAGCACACAAAGTAAGAAACGAAGAATTGACTTCATTATTAGAAATCAAGTTTTTTAATATTTCGAAAAAATCTCTAAATTCAAAACTACCTGTTATCCAATAAAAACCTAAAATTCCTAATAATAAACCAAAATCCCCTACACGATTAGTTACAAACGCCTTTTGACAAGCATTTGCCGCAAGAGGTCGTGTGAACCAAAACCCTATTAATAGATAGGAACACATTCCAACCAATTCCCAAAAAATATAAATTTGTATCAAATTGGAACTAGTAACTAAACCCAACATGGAAGTACTGAAAAAACTCATATAAGCAAAAAATCTCAAGTATCCTTGATCATGAGCCATATAATTATCACTATAAACAAGAACCATAATTCCAACAGTAGTGATTAATATTGACATAATAGAAGTAAGTGGATCGATCAAGTAGCCGAATTCTAAAGAAAAATCATTATTGATGGTCCAAGACCATACATATTGATAGATAGGACTACTCTTTATTTGTTCAATAGACAGATTAATTGAAAAAATCATGACTATACTTAACAATAAAATACTCGGAAAAGCCCACATACGACGAAGATTTTTTGTTGCTGTCGGAAAAAGAAGAAGTCCCACTCCTATTAAGATAGGAACTGGAAGTGGAATGAAAGGTATGATCCACGCATATTGATATGTCTGTTCCATAAAAAAGGGTTTAAATTAATTGTTTCCGATTCACCGGATCTTACCTCTTTTGAAAGAAGTCAATAAAAAAATCAAGATATGCACTAATTTAAATAGAATTTTATAATTTTGAATTTTTACTTATTCTGCTAAATCGTTCAAATAAATATTTAAATCAAGAAGTTACAATTGGTCAAATCATATGAAAGAAAAAGAGAAATTACTAATCTCTAACAATTCAATTCAAATTAGCCTTAATTTTTACCGAGTTTGACAAGTTAATAGAAAAAATAATATTCTTTCTATTTTAGAACTATTTTTTTTTATTTTCACATATCTTTAACCTATCTATTTTTTCTTTTTAGAAATTCGAAAAAAAAAATAGTTTCTAGAAAAAAATCTAGAAAAAAAAAAAAAAAATGAATTAGGAAAGCAAGCACAGATTCATAGATTCATTTTGAACAATAGATGTCTTTCACATCCAGCTATACCAATGAGTAACCTCTTAATTTTTTTTAAATGGCAGTTCCAAAAAAACGTACTTCTGCATCAAAAAAGCGTATTCGTAAAAATAGTTGGAAAGCGAAGGGATATGGGACCGCGTTAAAAGCATTTTCCTTAGGGAAATCTCTTTCTACCGGGAATTCTAAAAGTTTTTTTGTGCCAAAAAATTCTCTAAAAGTTTTAAAAAGAATAATCAAAAATTTGAATAATCTGAATCGACTTGAATCAAAAAATTGACTCATTTCATTTCAAAATAAAATAAATGAATTCCATTTCATATTGATTAACTCAATAGGTAATGGAATTCGCCCCGCTCTTAAAATATGTAGAATAAGAATTCTTCTGTTTAGCTTAGTCAATTCAATTCTCAATTCAATTAAAAAAAAAAAAAAGACTTCCTTTTTAGTCTATTTTCTCATTTCCAAGCCGAGGAGGCTCATTTTCCCATCGACCTATATTGTTACAATAATACAACTTATTTTCTATATATCCACCTTTTCTCTATATCTATTTATTTTTATTTGTAGAAGACAAATAGAAAATCTTGAATCTTTAGTTATTAAAATCATTGAAACTAGTTGATTCAAAATGGAAACCCTTTTGTATAACTTTCTTACTTTTTGATTTTCTATGAATTCCTATATACACTCCATATATCTCTCGCCATCAACCCAATCAAGAAAATCAAAAATACCTAGTGAAGAGAGTCTGAATAAAAAATATGTCAATTTGGAATGATCGAAAATAGGTTTTTCTTTTAGAGTCATTAAGATTAATAAAAAAGAGTTCAAAGAGAGTCTAAAAAAATAGACGAAAATCTTAAGAAAACAAAGACCCTAAACTAAAACAATGAATCTTAAAATATCTATTTGGACTAATTTGGATTCATCCGCTTGAGTCTTTCCTAAAAAAAATTTCAACCAATTGAATTCTTAAATCTAGACAATTACTTACTCATAGGCTATTATGTTCAAGACAAGCCGCTATGGTGAAATTGGTAGACACGCTGCTCTTAGGAAGCAGTGCGAGAGCATCTCGGTTCGAGTCCGAGTGGCGGCATGCCGTCTTCTAAAAGAACTAAATAGATCCTATAATGAATGAATTCAATAATGAATGAATTCAATTCCTGATTTAAAGAGCTTCTCTTTTTTAAGATTTTATGATATTTTCAACCTTAGAGCATATATTAACTCATATTTCTTTTTCGACCGTTTCAATTCTAATTACAATTCATTTGATAACCTTTTTAGTCGATGAAATCAGAAAACTCTACGATTCGTTAGAAAAGGGCATGATATTGGCTTTTTTCTGTATAACAGGATTATTAGTTATTCGTTGGATTTATTCAGGACATTTTCCACTAAGTAATTTATATGAATCATTAATGTTCCTTTCGTGGAGTTTCTCCCTTATTCATATAGTTCCGTATTTCAAAAAAAATAAAAAATTTTTAAGCACAATAATCGGCCCAAGCGTTATTTTTACCCAAGCCTTTGCTACTTCAGGTCTTTTAACTGAAATACCCGAATCCACAATATTAGTACCCGCTCTTCAATCCGAGTGGTTAATAATGCATGTAAGTATGATGATATTGGGCTATGCAGCCCTTTTATGTGGATCATTATTATCAGTAGCACTTCTAATCATTGCAGTTAGAAAAAACAAAAAGTCTTTTTTTACAAGTAATCCTTTATTCAAGTTAAATGGGTCATTTTTTTTTGATGAAATCGAATACATGGATGAAAGAATAAATGTTTTACAAAATACTCCCAATACTTCCTCTTTTTCTACAAAGAATTATTACAGGTCACAATTTATTCAACAATTGGATTATTGGAGTTATCGGGTTATTAGTCTAGGATTTCTCTTTTTAACTATAGGGATTCTTTCTGGAGCAGTATGGGCTAACGAAGCCTGGGGGTCGTATTGGAGTTGGGACCCAAAGGAAACTTGGGCATTTATTACTTGGATCGTATTCGCGATTTATTTACATATTCGAACCAATGAAAAATGGAAGGGTACAAATTCCGCAATTGTGGCGTCTATCGGCTTTCTTATAATTTGGATATGCTATTTTGGAGTCAATCTATTAGGCATAGGACTACATAGTTATGGTTCATTTACATTAGCATCTAATTGAATTCAAAAAATACTTTTACGAATACGAATAAATAAAGTGTACAGTGCATATGAGATAAAAAACTTTGTGTGAACTGATGAGAACCCTGTAGAATCAAATATTGTAGTAGAACCAAATATTGTAGTGATTCACAGGGTTTGCGCCGATTCAAATTCATTCTTTACTTAACTTAAGAGAAGAAGAAAAGCCTTCTTTTTTTCATTGTACAACGAAGGATTCAAAAAATCCTATGATTTCTTTTTCTTTTTATTTTCTTCATCAAAACTATCTGTAAAAAGAATTAGATAAAATAACTTCGACCTTGTCAACTGATAGGAAAAGAACGAAATCCGGGTAGAGACCAATACCGAGTGTGGGTAAAAAAATGGAGATCGAAAGAAATAACTCTCGTGGTCCAAAATCCAAAAAATAAGAGTTTGGAGCATTAAATATCTTGTATCCATAGAACATCTGGCGTGACATAGATAATGAATAAATGGGAGTTAATATCATTCCAATTGCCATTACAAAAGAAATTAGTATTTTTGCCATTAAAAGGTATTTTGGACTAGTAATTAGTCCAAAAAATACTATGAATTCAGCAACAAAACCACTCATACCTGGTAATGCGAGGGAGGCCGTCGAAAAGATACTGAACATTGTGAATATTTTTGGCATTGGGACAGCTATTCCACCCATTTCGTCAAGATAAACAAGACGTATTCTATCATAAGTTGTTCCTGCCAAGAAAAAAAGTGCAGCACCAATAAATCCATGAGATATTATTTGTAAAAGGGCTCCGTCGAGCCCTGTATCGGTGATGGAACCAATTCCTATAATTAAAAAACCCATATGAGATACAGAGGAATAGGCTATTCTTTTTTTTAAATTCCGTTGACCGAGAGATGTTGAAGCTGCATAAATTATTTGCATTGCACCTACTATCATCAACCAAGGAGAAAATAGGGAATGAGCATGAGATAATAATTCCATATTGATCCGAACTAATCCATACGCTCCCATTTTTAATAAGATTCCGGCTAGAAGCATACAAGTACTATAGTGCGCTTCTCCATGGGTATCTGGTAACCATGTATGTAGGGGTATAATCGGCAATTTGACAGCAAAAGCAAAAAAAAATCCAATATAAAATATTCTTTCCAAAGCCACAGGATAGGACTGATTGGCTAATATTTCTAAATTGAATGTTGGTTCATTAGAACCATATAAACCGATACCTAGAACTCCCATTAAAAGAAAAACGGAACCCCCTGCCGTGTACAAAATAAATTTAGTAGCTGAGTACAGACGTTTTTTTCCTCCCCACATGGATAGAAGTAGATAAACGGGAATTAATTCTAACTCCCACATGAGAAAAAAAAGTAAAAGGTCCCGACAAGAAAATAATCCTATTTGACCACTGTACATTACTAACATCAGGAAATGAAATAGTCGAGAATCCCGAGTAACTGGCCGAGCCGCTAAAGTAGCTAAAGTAGTGATAAATCCCGTCAGTAAGATTGGTCCTATAGAAAGGCCATCTATTCCTAACCTCCAATGGAAATCAAAAAAATCGATCCATTTATAATCCTCCACCAGTTGGATTAATGGATCGTCCGATTGGAAATGATAACAGAATGCATAAGTCGTTAGAAGAAGTTCTAAACTAGATGTACATATAGTATACCAAAAAATGACCCTATTCCCCCTATGTGGAAGAAAGAAAATTAAGGAACCCGCAAATATTGGCAAAACTACAATTATTGTTAACCAAGGAAAATGATTCGTGGTAAAGACAAGATAGACTTGGACCAGAAAAAGGGGTGCTCAAAATAAAATCCAAATGTTTTGAGCACCCCTTTTGTCGGTAAAAAAATGAAATGGATTTAAATAGAGTTTTCTGGAACGTATCAATAAGCTAGACCCATACTTCGAGTTGTTTCATGCCATAAATAAACTCGAACACTCAAGAAATCCGTTGGACAGGCGGATTCACATCTCTTACAACCAACACAGTCCTCGGTCCTTGGGGCAGAAGCTATTTGTTTAGCTTTACATCCGTCCCAAGGTATCATTTCTAATACATCGGTGGGACACGCTCGGACACATTGAGTACATCCTATACATGTATCATAAATCTTTACTGAATGTGACATTGGATCTATCCATTTTTTTCGTCATAAATTCTCGATCTAGTAAAGTTCTAAATGAATCATATATTTCTATTTAGATACCAGACGAATCAATGAGTGATCAGAATTAACCTACTTTTAAATTGGTTTATGAGAGAGGGCCAAAATACTTTGATTTCTTATGTTTTTGGAACCACGATCCTACCTTAGACGTAACAAACCTGCTAATTCGAATGAATTTCCGAATAATTTCGAAATATTCGA